GCTCAACGGACCTTTTTTAATCTTATAAAACCTTTTTCGGACTTTACTTACATTGGTGCAAAAACAATTTTTTTGTGCAACCTGTGTATTGTATTCCTATCTTAATTAGAAGTTCCTAGATGGAGTTTTTTTTGTCTTACATAGATAGAACAAGGAATATTACTCTATCCCAACTCGCGTGAGCATTCATTACTAAGGGATACTCCAGTATTGATATTGAGTCATTCGAGGGGTTTTTATTCGTTTTAATAGAAGCAGAAAAGAAAATATATATTTTTTATTTTGCTATATCCGTGTATTACTTATCCTTACGAAATATCAGACGAAATAGAACGATTTTAGAAAGGATATAATGAAATTCTTTGATTGGTTTTTCCCAGAGAGAGAGAAATGATCTGACCGATGGGTCCAACAAAAACAAACAATTACACAATTAACAATTCCAATTAAATTAATATTTTTTAATATTTAAAGATTCAAATTGAATATGAATAAAAAATCTAATTTAATAATTTTAATGGTAAGGTAATTTAATTAAATGGATTTAATAGAATAAGAATAGAATTTAATAGTAATAGAATTTTCTAATTTCTAATTAGAATTTCTAATCCGAAAATAATAAATAAATAGAGAGCTCTTGTTCTTATTCGAAACGCCTCGTGATCTTTAACCAATTCTGCGCTTCAATATAATTACCAGGAGTAAGCGCTATAGCCTGTTTCCAATACTCAGCGGCTTGATCGAACCAAGCCTCCGCTATTTCAGAATCCCCCTGTCGAATGGCCTGTTCTCCCCGGTCGGAATAGGCGGGTCAATTCCTTCCCTTAGAACCGTACTTGAGAGTTTCCTACCTCATACGGCTCGGCAGTCAATTCTTTTGGTGTCCCATTTTTTTACCCTACCATATATCCAATTGAATGAGATTTCTCATAGATCCTATCGATTTGTCTCGGGTTAACCAAAAGAGGTTAATTACATGAGTTTCAAACTTTAATTTGGATTAAATTAATAATAAGTTTTATCTTTTCTCCCACCTTCAGAAAAATAAAGCATAGGCGTTTCGGGATTATCGTCCGTTAGATTTTTCTGAAAGGTAACTATCTCGGTTTCATATCATATATAAATTTATATAGAATCCTTGAAAAAGACTTCTTCCTCATAAAAAAGACTTACTGTCTTTGGGATCTGATGCTACACCGCTGCTCAATAACTTAGGGGATCGGCTCTATTACATAAGTTGATTCCTAATTTTTATCTCATATCATGACATAAATAAGCAGTTCTTATTTATTGTATCGGCCCAAAACCTCGCTAATTGATCTTTACGGTGCTTCCTCTATCAATTAGATCCTTTATCCATAGAATAAAGTATCTAGGCATATATATTTCTTCATATTTTGACTTCTATGAAGTTTCTTTTTTTTTTTTTTCTTTTTTTGTTACAGCTGATAAAAATCGTTTTTTGGACGATGCAATATGTAGAAAGCCTATTTTCTTTACTAGCGTATTTATTTACTAGCGTATTTGCTCTTTCTTTCCTTTTTTTTTTTTATTTCTATAGTGGAGATAGTCGCACGTAATGACAGATCACAGCCATATTATTAAAAGCTTGTGGTAAGAACGGGTTTCGTTCTAGTGCTCGAAAATAATATTCTAAAGCTTTTGTATGTTCTCCGTTACTTGTGTGGATAAGGCCTATGTTATAGAGTATATAACTTCGATCATAGGGATCAATTTCTAGTCGCATAGCTTCATAATAATTCTGTAAGGCTTCCGCATAATTTCCTTCGGATTGAGCCGACATCCGTTACGGTCGTCATTCGATTCAACGAATTCTCCGTTCCAAAACCGTACGTGAGATTTTCACCTCATACGGCTCCTCCTTTATGTGCATAATGAGAATAATCCATGGAATTAAAAAAAAGGTCGAAATATTGTCATTATGAACTGAGCGGGGCTAATGTTTTTACAAGAAATCTCTAGCCAACCCTCTTGCAAAAGATCTTTTCTTACCATCAAGCGTGTTCGTACTAGATAAATAAAGTAAACTCCAACAATTTCTTTGTTCTCAACGCTCCTTAATTTCCAGGAATTAGTCACTTCAACAATCTTCGATGGTTATATGGGTATCCAAAGTACGAACAAGATGGATGTTTGTTGTCCCAACCATTTCTCTTAGTTCCGATCCCGATAAGGAAAGGGAATCCTTTATAACAATAACAAAGTTTTCGTGTTGTTGATTCCTAGATGTAGTGCTTCTTCCTCTATGCCGCCTATTGGTACTAGTGTAGTAGGGTTGACCCACAATACAGACCCATAGGTGTAACCTTTCGCTCAATACTCGAATCAACAATTGAAGCATCTGAGGTTGCATTAATCGGGGATACACGACAGAAGGAATTGCTTTATTTATAAACTTCACCTTCAACAAGCGTAGATTTCTTTTTTTTTTTCAATAGTCTTTTTTTTTTTTCTATTCTGAATCATGTGTCTTTTTCCT